CGAAATAAATAAAAATACAAAATCAATAAAAAGAGGGTGGGACAAAAAACTTATTAGATACCGGAGTCAATGGTATCTAATAAGTTCTACCTACTATTGGATTTGAACCAATGACTCCTGCCGTATGAAAGCAATACTCTAACCACTGAGTTAAGTAGGTCATTTATCATCCCCAAGCGAACCAAATGGAACACATCCCATCGATGGATTATAAATATCATATTCCTTATAAGCAATAATAATCTAAGGAATATCACTCAAAAATTTAGGATGTTGGATCATAGAATATTCATCTTGACAAGAAATTCTATACATGATAAAATATGCATCACAAACACTAAGGGCTATAGCTCAGTTGGTAGAGCACCTCGTTTACACGCGCGCCAATGTTTTTCAGGGGAGTCCATCATACACTCAAAAAAATGGATCTTATTGAGAAATCGATGTCTTACTCCATAACTTTGAGGGAACAATAGCCTGACAAATGGTTCGGTCCGATTTGGCATTTAGGTACCAAACAGACCCCATCATTCATTTGAGATATTGATAAGGTGAATACCAGTACATTCAATGCTAGGCATAATGAGTATAAGGTCCTCAAAAAATCTCTTTTCGTGCTATGAACTTTAAGGTGTATGAAGTTTCATATTTGATTTTTTAAGCCGAACGATAGAGACTTCATTTAACTTAAAACGATCTAGGCCGGAGGCAGACCTACGTCAAGATAACCCCACCTTTGAAACACTTTGGTAGTGCTCCTGGATCAGAATCCCAAATCCAAATAATGAATCAGAGCACATGGAGCCATCTCCTTATCTTATTTTTCTGTCAAGAAAAAATATGGTGGATTGGCTGATATTTCTATCAGTTAATGAAAGAGCCCAATGCAAAAAAAAATGCATGTTGGGTCTTTGAAACAGTTCAGATCATTTTGATAATAATAAGTTTGATCTGTTTTACCGAGAAGGTCTACGGTTCGAGTCCGTATAGCCCTATAAAATAAAATGAAAATTTGAAATACAAAATTGTATAATTTTCATTTCTTCATTCTTGTTTGTTGCTTGTAACTGACCGGTTGGTTCATAGAAACCGAATTTTTCCTAAAAACTCACTCACAGGAATCATTTAAAGCAGAACAGAAAACTGAAAGAAAAACATATTTCAAGGGATCAAATCGATCCTTTTCCAATCGTGGATAAACAAACCAACCTTTCGTCATTAATCTTCGGAGGGAAATTCCATATGAATTTTCCTGTCCACAATCAAGGGGTTAAGTTAGTGATACTCCTTTTCTTTGGTATACCTAACCTTAGCTTAATGAATTTAAGAAGTCAAAATCATGACACGAGCCCGGTGAAAAACTCTTTGGAGTTTTTCACATAGATCTAGGGAATAACCTGATGTATTTGTGGACAAGCTAAAGTTTGTTGAAAAACGAATCTCTTTGGTAAGTTTCAGTGTCAACAATGGAAAAAAATGTCTTCGTAGACCTTACCTAGACCTAGCGAAGCACAATAAAAAGGGGATGCTTTTTTGGTTTTCAATCAAGAGAAAACCCCACCCAGATTCTAATAAACCAGATTCTAATAAACGCAATATACCAACACTAAGATTAAGATATTCGAAATCCTGAGATGGAAATACCTATCCATTCTCTTACATTTGAATACTTGTTCTATTCTAAATCACTAAGAAAAAAAACGACAAAAAGACCTCCTGATTCTATTCCTAAAACAATCGAAATCTATAAAAAAAAAAAAATGCAAATAATCAAAAGAATAATAAGTTCGAAATTCTTAAACCCAAAATAAGAATTTGGAAGTCGCTTTCTTTAGCAAGAATCCTAGGTGAAAACAAGAGAATTTGTCGAAGCGTAACAGTTAGAGTTATACTAACTAAAGAAATTCAAGAAAATCGAAATAAAAAAATTAAGTAGACTGGAAATCGGATCCCAGTTAAGTCAGTGGATAAATCTTGAAATGAGATATGCCCCGCAATAATCAAAGGAAACTAGATGCTTTGGTCAAAATGAATTCTTGTTTTGACTAAACAGTTATGGATGACTTTACAACTTCAATTCGAATCGACCAATCCGGTATATTTTCCACGTTCATAGGAGTACGTCTATGTTTTTGCTTTACGAATATGATATTTTTTGGGCATTTCTAATAATATCAAGTCTTATTCCTATTTTGGCATTTTTTATTTCCGGGATTTTAGCCCCGATTAGGAAAGGGCCGGAGAAACTTTCTAGTTATGAATCGGGTATAGAACCAATGGGCGACGCTTGGTTACAATTTCGAATCCGTTATTATATGTTTGCTCTAGTTTTTGTTCTTTTTGATGTTGAAACGGTTTTTCTTTATCCATGGGCCATGAGTTTCGATGTATTGGGTGTATCTGTATTTATAGAAGCTTTCATTTTCGTGCTTATCTTAATTGTTGGTTTAGTTTATGCATGGCGAAAGGGAGCATTGGAATGGTCTTAGCTCCTGAATAT